CGCCCACTTCGATATAGAAAAAACAATAAAGGAGATAAAGCTGTAAGAAATGAGATGTCACAATATTTTTTTTATACATGCCTAAGTGATGGAAAAAAAAATATTTCTTTTACATATCCGCCCAGTTTGGCCATTTTTTTAAACCTGGTAGAAGGAAAAGTGCCTATATTCACACCAAAAAAAATGAAATATCCAGAATTATATAATCATTGGAGTTCTACAAATGAAAAAAAAAAAAACAAGCAAAAGAATGAGTTTCTAAATCGAATAAAAATTTTCGATCTAAATTTTTCATTTTTTACTGTAATAAAAAAAAAGACTCGATTGTATAAAAATACAAAAAGATACTTACCAAAAATATATGATCCTTTATTGAATGGTCCCTCGCGTGGCAGAATTAAAAAATTGATTTTATCCCCAACCCTAAATAAAACATCTATAACGAGATCTATAAGTCCACACTCTATAAACAGAATTAACAACTTATTTTTTATTACTAGTCTCTTTTTGACTCCTACTTATCAGTATCAAGAATTTGAACAAAAACAAACAAGGGATACTTTTAATAGAAAAATTTTTTCAATAGAAAAAGTAATATCAAGTTTCAATTTTAAAAAACTTTCTGCAGTTTTAAAACAAGAACAAAAAACAGAAGATCAACCAAAAAATTTTAAATATTGCATCGATGAAGTTTTAGCCAATCTAAAAGATAAAAGAGAAAAAAGACGCAAAAAAAAGGAGTATAAATATAGAAAACAAATAGAATAAAAGATACGAAGAGATGCGACCACCTCCTAAATATTTTATACCCTCCCCCAGAAAAAAACCAGTAAAACCCAATCCATTTATAATTCTATCAACAATTTGTTTATCAAAAAAATGAGTAAATTCCGCCAACCCTCTTAGACCACTAGTTATCGATTTTGTGTAAAGAGCGTCTATGTAACCACGATTATATGACCAATCATATATTAAATATATTATTTTGTCCCTAAGAATTTTTTGAAAACCCTTTTTAACAGCTAAATTTAAGAAGTCCAAATTTTGTAAAGACGAATAAACGGGCTTGTATAAAAAGGAGGCTATAAAGATTCCAAAAAAGGCTATACTGACTGAAAAAGTTGCATTTGTTAGAAATTGATAGTAATCCGCGGATTCCTTTGAATTTTGATCTAAAAAGTATAGTGATGGAGTTAACAATTTGGATAATATATCCAGACTTTCCTCTTCTTGATTGAAAGGACTTCCTATGAACCCAATAAACAAAGTAAATGAAGCCAACACAAGCATAGGAACTAACATAGTATTGTTGGCTTCCTGAGGATAAGGAAAAAAAATAGTATTCAAATAACTAATATGAAAAGTTGATGAGCTCTTTCTTACATTAAGATCAGCTCGATATGTTTTCTTCAAAAAAAACGAAGCCCTTTTATTAGTATTAATTTTTAAAAAAGTTAAAAACGAATTTGTTTTTTTTATCAATCTCGATCCCCTTTTACCCCACAAAGATATTGAGTAGAACGAGCTACTTTTTTTGCCACTGTAATCTTGAAAATGAATATTTAAATGCCCCTCAAAAGTAAGTAAATAAATGCGAAACATATAAAATGCGGTTAATCCCGCCGTGTAACAAGCTATTATTGCAAAAATGGGTGAATATAACCAACTATCAGAAAGGATCTCATCTTTAGACCAAAAACAAGCAAAAGGGGGAATCCCAGAAAGAGAAAGTGTACCTAATAAAAAAGAAATTTTTGTAATTGGAACATGTTTTGTTAAACCCCCCATAAGACCCATATTCTGACTCTTATGCGGCGAATATCCAACAATAGCCTCCATTGAATGAATAATTGATCCAGATCCTAAAAACAACAAAGCTTTTGAATAGGCATGAGTAATCAAATGAAATAAAGAGGATCGAGCAGAGCCCATACCTAAAGCAAGTATCATATAACCCAATTGTGACATTGTAGAGTAAGCTAAACCTTTCTTAATATCTTTTTGAGCAAGAGCTAAAGTAGCTCCTAAAAGTACCGTTACTAGCCCTATCGAAGCTATTAAATTCATAACGTAAGGTATAACTCTGAAAAGAGGAAGAAGTCGAGCTACAAGAAAAACCCCTGCTGCTACCATAGTAGCAGCATGTATGAGAGCAGAAATAGGAGTTGGCCCCTCCATAGCATCGGGTAACCATATATGAAGAGGAAATTGCGCGGATTTAGCAACTGCACCGGAAAATAATAGCAAGGAGCACAAAGTAACAAATAAAAGATCAACCTTATTATTATAAATTAAGTTCTTGACTATTTCGAACAAATCCCGAAATTCTAAACTACCCGTTATCCAATAAAGACCTAAAATTCCTAATAAAAATCCAAAATCCCCCACACGATTAGTTATAAATGCCTTTTGACAGGCATTACCTACAACAGGTCGCGTAAACCAAAAACCTATTAATAGATAAGAACACATTCCAACCAATTCCCAAAAAAAATAAATTTGTATTAAATTAGAACTCGAAACTAAACCCACCATTGAACTATTGAAAAAACTCATATAAGCAAAAAAGCGCAAGTAGCCTTTATCATGAGACATATAGTTGTCGCTATAAATAAGCACCATCATTCCAACAGTCGTGATTAATATTAACATAATGGAAGTAAGTGGATCAATCAAAAAACCAAACTCTAAAGAAAAATCATTATTGATCGTCCAAGACCATACAGATTGATAGATAGAATGGTGATTTATTTGCTGAAGAGGGAGGTTGATTGCAAAAAGCATAACTATACTTAACAAAAAAACACTCAAAAAATACAACATACGACGAAACTTTTTTGTTGCTGTCGGAAAAAGGATAAGACCCCCCCCTATTAACATAGGAATTGGAAGTGTAATAAAAGGGATGATCCAGGAATATTGATACGTATGTTCCATATAAAATAAAAAGTTTTTTTTCTAATGAATTGTTTCTTACTCACTCGTTCTTGTCCCTTTTCAAATTTCAAAAGAGAAAGTCAATAAAAAAGCAAAATATGTAAAACCTAACTAAAATTTGATATTTTTAATTATTATTATGAATCTTTTCAAAACACGGCACATATTCAAATCACGAAGTTAGAATTGGTCAAATAATATGACCGACTTATCAGTCAAAAATCAATACTGACTTTTATTTAAGAACGTTTTTGATGAAGACCCAAAAAAGGGGAAAAGTTTCATTTTCTTTTTATGCAGAATTACGCAAAATTTCTATATCTACTATGAACTTATATAAAAAAGACCCATATAATAAAGAATACATATTTGTATGCATAAAGAAACAATAAAGAATTCATTTTGATATGAATCAGAAAAAGAAGCACAGAACTTGAGACAATCAAATTAAAACCCGTTTTTTAGTTCATTTATCCGGAATCATTAATTGATTCTTTTTGAAGGGTTAATTCTCTTCCACTATAAAAATATAAAAAAAAGATATTTATGCTTGGAGGAAGTTCTATAGTATTATTTTAATATTAATTATTATATTAATAATATTTATTTTTAATTTTAAATTAACATACGTTCCATGGAACGAAAAAAACAAAGTATGAAATTTAAAGAAGTAAAGAACAAAAATTTATTTTTTTTTTTCTAAAAGAAATCCATCCTTAAATAGACTAACTAATGTAATCTCCTTTCACTTTTTTTATTTTGATTTTAAAATCAAAATTAGGTATACTTCCCTTTCGAACTTGCTTGATGACATAAAAAAGCTTAAATAGGTAGATTGGGGCTTAGGTATTTAAGTTGATTTCTTTTATTACTTGTATAACTAGGATGAAAATACAAAGAAATAGCAATGAATCCCTTCTTTTAGCAAGATAGTAGGATCTAAGGATTCATCAATACTGAATCGAAAAGAAAAAAAAAACAATGACTTTTTAACTAAAAATGTCTTTCACATCCAATTATAGCAATGAGTGACCTCTCAACCTTTAAATGGCCGTTCCAAAAAAGCGCACTTCTATATCAAAAAAGCGTATTCGTAAAAATATTTGGAAAAGAAAGGGATATTGGGCAGCGTTGAAAGCTTTCTCATTATCGAAATCTATTTCGACCGGGAATTCAAAAAGTTTTTTTTGTCCGACAAAAAAGAATAAACAATCAAAGGTTGAAATAACCTAAATAAGTTTGATTCTAAAAAAAGTATTGTTGTTTGTCTAATTTCAACTCTAAAATAGAAAAAAAAAAATAAGGATTGTCAGTCACTAATATTTTGAATTGATTAATATTTATCAATATTTGATTGAACTCATTTTTTTCTTTTAGAATAGGTAGAAAACGAAGTCTGTTATCGACTGAATTCAAAAAAGGGTTTTTTGGTTAAAAGCAGACTCAAAAAAAAATGCAAAAGACAATGTTTCAACTTTCTTTTTAGTCTCTTTTATCCGTTCTGGGATGGGGATTCTCATTTCCCCATCGGTTCTTAGGACTTATCACTACCTATCAATCACCATCAAAAAATTTTTATTTAGAACGTTCAAAAAATGAAACGAGTTTCGATTCATCTTTCTTCACTAACCTCAAAAATATTGCCTTAAATTGACTCTTTCAATCTCGACGATTGAATAATAATAAGTTATTATGATTTATAGCAAGGGAAGCCGCCATGGTGAAATCGGTAGACACGCTGCTCTTAGGAAGCAGTGCTAGAGCATCTCGGTTCGAGTCCGGGTGGCGGCATATACGAGTTCCTAGAACGAAAACACTTACTTATTTCAATTCTATTCAACTCTAATAACTAATAATATTATTATATAGCTATATAATATAATAGCTATTTTGTACTAATTTTGTAGTAATGAAATAATGAAGGGGGCTTTTTTTTATATGATATTTTCAACTTTCGAGCATATATTAACTCATATATCCATTTCGGTTGTTTCCATTGTAATTGCAATTCATTTAATAATCTTATTAGTTGATGAAATAGGAGAATTCTATTATTCGTCAGAAAAGGGTATGATAACTACTTTTTTCTGTATAACTGGATTATTAGTTACTCGTTGGATTTTTTTGGGACATTTACCATTAAGTAATCTATATGAATCATTACTCTTTCTTTCATGGAGTTTAACCATTATTCATATAATTCCTTATTTAAAAAAAAAGAAAACCCTTTTAAATCTAATAACCGCGCCAAGTGCACTTTTGATTCAGGGCTTTGCTACTTCCGGTTTTTTAACTGAAGTGCATCAATCTACAATATTAGTACCCGCTCTTCAATCTCAGTGGTTGGTGATGCATGTAAGTATGATGATATTGGCCTATGCAGCCCTTTTATGTGGATCATTATTAGGAGTAGCTCTTCTAGTCATTACATTTCGAAAAATAACAAAGATTCCCTTTAAAATTAAAAAGAATAATTTTTTAACTGAATCTTTTTTTTTTGATAAGATTCAATACATGAACGAAAGCGGCACCGTTTTACGAAACACGTTTTTTCTTTGTTGTAACAATTATTATAGGTCTCAGTTGATTCAACAATTAGATTGTTGGGGCTATCGTATTATTAGCGTCGGCTTTATCCTTTTAACTATAGGTATTCTTTCAGGAGCAGTCTGGGCTAACGAGGCATGGGGATCATATTGGAACTGGGACCCAAAGGAAACTTGGGCTTTTATTACTTGGGCAATATTCGCAATTTATTTACATACTAGAACATATAAAAAATGGAAAGGTCTAAATTCTGCAATTGTGGCCTCTATAGGCTTTCTTTTAATTTGGATATGTTATTTCGGAGTTAATTTATTAGGAATAGGACTGCATAGTTATGGTTTATTTCAATTAACATCTAATTGAATTGAGGACGTGGGTCTGATAAAAACAAACATAGGGCAGCATATAAGTCTATATAAAAAACATTGTGTAAACGAACCATTTGAATCAAGCAATGAGTGATTCAAATGGTTAGCCCTACTTTCTGGTTACAATTTTTTTTTTAACGTAAAACAAAAAAAAATCGAAAAATACTTTTCCACTTCTACTTTTTTTAGGATTTTTAAAAAATTAATAATTAGATAAAATAGCCTCAACCTTGTCAACGGATAATGAGAAAACGAAGTCTGGATAAATCCCGATACCTATTACGGGTAGAAGAATAGAAATTGAAACAAATAACTCGCGCGGGCCAGAATCAAAAAAAGAAGAGTTTGGAGCATTAAATAACTTGTATCCATAGAACATCTGGCGTAACATAGACAATGAATAAATAGGAGTTAATATCACTCCAAGTGCCATCACAAAAGTAATTAGTACTTTTGGCAGTAAAAGGTATTTTTGGCTAGTAATGATTCCAAAAAAAATTATCAATTCTGCAAAAAAACTACTCGTGCCCGGTAATGCAAGAGAAGCCATCGATGAGATACTGAACATTGTAAATGTTTTTGGAACAAAAAAAGCCATTCCTCCCATTTTGTCGAGATAAAGAAGACGCATTCTATCATAAGTGGTACCTGCCAAGAAAAAAAGCGCAGCACCAATAAATCCATGAGATATTATTTGTAAAATGGCTCCGTTGAGTCCCGTATCGCTTAAACAGCTAATTCCTATAATTATAAAACCCATATGAGATACTGAGGAGTAGGCTATTCTTTTTTTTAAATTACGTTGACCGGGAGATGTTGAAGCTGCATAAATTATTTGTATTGTGCCTAGTATTATCAACCATGGAGAAAACAAAGAATGAGCATGGGGCAATAATTCCATATTGATCCGAACCAATCCATATGCTCCCATTTTTAATAAGATTCCGGCTAGAAGCATACAAGTACTGTAATGCGCCTCGCCATGAGTATCTGGTAACCAGGTATGTAAAGGGATAATCGGCAATTTTACAGCGAAAGCTAAAAGAAATCCAATATAAAATATTATTTCCAGCACTAATGGATATGATTGATTGGCTGATGTTTCAAAATTTAATGTTGGTTCAGCAGAACCATATAAACTGATACCCAGAGTTCCTATTAATAAAAAAATGGAACCCCCTGCGGTGTATAAAATGAACTTTGTAGCTGAATACAAACGTTTCTTTCCCCCCCACATGAATAAAAGTAGATAAACAGGAATTAATTCTAACTCCCACATGATGAAAAAAAGTAAAAGATCTCGAGAAGAAAATAATCCTATTTGACCACTATACATTGCTAGCATCAAAAAATGGAATAATCGGGAATCTCGAGTAACTGGCCGAGCCGCTAAAGTAGCTAAAGTAGTGATAAATCCTGTCAGTAAAATGGGTCCTACAGAAAGTCCGTCTATTCCCAATCTCCAATAAAAATCAAAAAAATTGACCCATTTATAATTCTCCGAAAATTGAATTAATAAATCATCAGACTTGAAATAATAACAAAATGCGTAGGTCATTAAAAGCAGTTCTAAAATGCATATACATATAGCATACCATCTAATTACTTTATTCCCTCTCTGAGTTTGAGGTAGAAATAAAATTAAGGAACCTGTTGATATCGGAAAGACTACAAAGAATGTTAACCAAGGAAAAGAATTCATGGTAAAGACAAGATACGCTTGGACCAGAAAAATAAACCCGTGCTCAAAACATAAAATAGAAGGATATTCTGTTTTGAGGACGGGTTCTGTCGATAAAAAAAATGTATTCAAATTCAAATAGTGTTGTCGGAACCCTATCAATAAGCTAGACCCATGCTTCGAGTTGTTTCATGCCATAAATAAACGCGAACACTCAAGAAATCCGTTGGGCAGGCCGATTCACATCTTTTACAGCCAACACAGTCCTCTGTTCGTGGAGCGGAAGCAATTTGCTTAGCTTTACATCCGTCCCAAGGTATCATTTCTAATACATCCGTGGGACAGGCTCGGACACATTGAGTACACCCTATACATGTATCATAAATCTTTACTGAATGTGACATTGGGTCTATAAACTTTTGAACGTCATAAATTTTCGATCTAGTCGTTTTGTAACTCAATAATATTTTTAGACATAAGATGAATCAATAATTGACCAGAATTTTTTGAATCAATTCTGGATTGAGGTATGTACATGAAAGAGGGCCAAGAGACTTTCATTTCTTAAATTTGAACAAACATGAATATATATGTATATATAGAATTCATGAATATTTTAATTTATATGAATAATACTACTTATTCAATAAATTTGCTTGATTGATACGAGTTGATTTTCTGTTACGATAGATTGACGAAATGATAGCCAGTCCAACAGCCGCTTCAGCCGCTGCAATAGCTATAACAAAAATTGAGAAAATATTTCCTTTTAATTGACGACTATCAAAAAAATCAGAAAATGTTACGAAATTTATATTAACTGCATTCAGTAGGAGTTCAAGACACATAAGAGCTCTAACCATATTTCGGCTCGTGATCAATCCATAAATACCGATACAAAATAAAAAGGAACTCAAAACAAGTATATGTTCGAGTATCATTGACCAACTCCTTATCAATTTTTATTTCTTTCAATAAGAGTAAAAATAAAACTTTATATCAATATGAGCAAAAATTCTACAGAATCCATTGAGTCAAATATAACAAGTACATAAAAAACCATATATTAGTAATAAATTAAAATTGAATATAAAGAACTTGAAAAGAAGTTCTATTTATAATCGAAATAGAGAAAAATTGATACATGAACAAAGAATCTTTAAATAGAATGAAACCAGGTGTGATAAGATAAAACAAAGTTGAATTCAGATTTATTTGGGTAGTTCTAAGGCTTTAATACTATTATTGACGAGCCGCAGCAATTGCGCCTATTAATCCAACTAAAAGAATTATCGAAATTAGTTCAAATGGAAGAAAAAAATCTGTTGATAAATGAATTCCAATTTGTTGACTATTCGTTATCAAATCTTTCTCGATAATCTGGTTTGATCTTGTCGTCCAAATAACGCTGTACCAAGATGTATCTGGAATAGTAGCAATTAATAAAACAAAAATACTCGTACAAACTAGCGAAGTAACCCCGCCTCCAACGGTCCAAAGAGAAAAAGCTTTGGAATAGTCTGAACCATTTATGAACATCACAGCAAATATGGTTAAAACATTTATTGCGCCTACGTAAATAAGGAGTTGTGCAGCAGCTACAAAATAGCTGTTTGATAAAACATAAAATAAAGATATACAAATAAGAACCAACCCTAACGAAAATGCGGAATAAATTGGGTTGGTAAGTAATACGACCCCTAAAGCAAATGATATAAGACCCAATCCCAGAAAAACTAAAAGAAAATCATGTACTGGTCCAGTCAAATCCATTTTACGTATAAAGAAAAGATAAATCCATCAATTTTTTTTTCATAACCTTATTGACTCGACCAGGAAAAAATTTTTCTGATATGTTTCTAATTGAATAAAATCCTATTGAATTCAATACGAAATGGTATGAATTGATGTAGGTATAACTATGGGAAAAATACTATTCCTTACCCCAAAAGAAAGTGCGATATTAGACAATAATATTGAAAAATAGATTTTTATTTTTATCTTTCGAAAAAAATTACGTAAAGATTAATCAATTTTAAATCAAAAATGGATAGGTTTTGAGTCAAAATAAAGTCGCAACTTTCATAATCAATCCAACCAAACCAATAGTTGGGATTACTAACGATTTTATTGACTAAACAAAACAAAAAAACCTCATTTCTCTAATTTTAGTAATTAGAATTATTATTTCATTTTGAATTTTGTATTTTTTGAATTAAGGGCCCACTCCTATTTAGTTGAGGGAAGGTTGAAATTGTTCGAATTGTATAATCGTCAATTACTGATGTTGGTAAACGACCTAAAGCAATTTGATTATAATTCAATTCATGACGATCATAAGTCGAAAGCTCATATTCTTCAGTCATTGATAAACAATTTGTTGGACAATACTCAACGCAGTTACCACAAAATATACAGATTCCGAAATCAATACTGTAATTAAGCAATCGTTTCTTTCGAATGTGAGTTTCGAATTGCCAATCAACAACGGGTAAATCTATAGGACATACACGAACACATACCTCACAAGCAATACATTTATCAAATTCAAAATGGATTCGACCGCGGAAACGTTCCGATGTAATTAATTTTTCATAGGGGTATTGAATAGTTACAGGTAAACGATTTGCGTGGGATAAGGTAACCATAAAACTTTGCCCTATGTACCTTACAGCTCGTATTGTTTGTTGACCATAATTTAATAACCCAGTCACCATAGGGAGCATATCAGAAATATTTCGGAATAATTTTATTTTTGTTTATTTCTCTTGTTTGAAGCAAGTAGGGAATATAGACTATACCATTCCATTAAAGTTAGAGTGAAAAAAGTTGTGAAGAAGTTGTTAATAATAGATTTCCTAGAGAAATAGGTAAAAGAAATTTCCATCCAAGATTTAACAGTTGGTCCATTCTTAACCTAGGTAAAGTCCATCTTATTGTGATGGAAATGAACAAAAACAAATAAGTTTTAGCCAATATAATAAAGATACCTGTTGTTATTTCAAAAACTCCACTCACTTTATTGAATTCAAAAAGCTCAGGAACAAAAATGTACGGAATAGAAATATTCCAACCGCCCAAGTAAAGAACTGTTACAAATAAGGAAGAAACTAATAGGTTTAGATAGGAAGCAACATAAAATAAACCAAATTTTATACCCGAATATTCAGTTTGATAACCAGCTACTAACTCTTCTTCCGCTTCTGGTAAATCAAAAGGCAATCTTTCACACTCTGCTAGGGAAGAAATTAGAAAAACAATAAATCCTATTGGTTGTCGCCACAAATTCCACCCCAAAAGACCGTATTTCGACTGTGCCTCAACTATATCAACTGTACTTGAACTATTAGATAATCATAGTCGATAATAGCATACATAGTCGCTCCTATCGCTATTCCAGAACCATACATGAGATTTTCACCTCATATGGCTCCTCGAGGGTCATAAATAAATCTAAGGGCCGAAGCCTATTCTCTTTATTTTTATATATTTGTCATATGGGTTCTTAGTTTGTAGAATAGATAGAATAGATAGGATCCAAACGCCCTCAATTATACCACTGAAATTCTGTCTGTTATTATTCGAATTTAAATTCAAATTTAAATAAGGAGAAAGTACTTCTGAATTGATCTCATCCTTTAATAATTTTTATATTTTTTTCTAACTTTATATTACAATCAAATACTCCTTGTGGATTTGTATAAATCGAAATTTCAACCTATTATTTTTTAGATTACAAAAAAAAAGGATTACTTTTTTATTCTATTGTATTGTGATTTTATTTTTTCTAGTGTTAGGGATTTTTTTTTTCCTAGCCTTGTTTACTTTTCTACGAATAAAGGGCTTAAACAAAAAAGTAAAAGTAAAGGGTTATTTCGTTTCTGATAGTCATTTTTATAATTTGTGGATAGGAGCATACTCTGGATCGGAATTGTGGGAAGTACTACCTGATTATTTCTACCAATTTAAAGCCCCAATTAGTATTCTTTTCATACTTTGTATTTTACTATTATTTTATTTTTGCAAAAATATCCTTTTGGATAATTTTGATACAATCTCCATTACTAATCCATTGTTTATCTTGGTGTTCCTAACCATCCACGCGTTTTTGCTCAATCCCCCGTTATGGTAATACATATTTGGTAATACATGCCAAACATAGTAAAAAAGCAATACGGTTGATCATTATGAACCCGCTTCAAGACAGGAGGACTAATCACCCAATCCTGGGGTAAAAGCTCTCTTCTGCTTTTCTTTTTTCCGCTTGCCTCTTGTACTTAGGATAATGAGACTCAATATTTATATTTACTGCGAATTTGTAAGCTGTTTTCTTTCACTCATACAACTATCTGATTTCGCTCATAAACTTAAACACTAACTAGAACTCGAAAAAAGAAAATAAACAGCTCCATTCAAGTTATTTCGCTTATTATTTACATAGTTTCTTATACTTATAAAAAAGGAGTAGTAGATAAAAGTTTATGTTTCAACGACTCACACGTAGAGATATTGATAACACACATAGAGTTAATGGTATTTCATAACTAAGCGATTGAGCAGCAGCTCGTAGACCACCTAAAAAAGAATATTTATTATTGGATGCATATCCTGACATAAGAAGTCCGATGGGGGCAATACTTGAAATAGCAATCCATAAAAAAACACCAATCTTTAGATCAGCTAAAACAAGGTGATAGCCAAAAGGAATTACTGAATAGCTTAGTAGAATTGATATAACTGCTATGGATGGTCCAATACTGAATAAACTGGTATCTCCTCGAGATGGAAGAAGATTTTCTTTAAAAAGCAGTTTAACCCCATCGGCGAGAGCTTGAAGAATTCCTAAAGGACCGGCATATTCGGGTCCAATACGTTGTTGTACTCCTGCGGCTATTTCTCTTTCTAACCACACAATTACTAGTACGCCCATTGTTATTCCCAATACAAGAGTCAAAATTGGAAGCAGCATCCATATACTCTTCAAAATTTCGTTTAAAGATTCTAATCTGGAAAAAGAGTGTATATTTTGTATTTCTGTTGTATCAATTATCATTTCAACGATCAACTTCCCCCATAATGATATCTATGCTACCTAGTATTGTCATAATATCAGCCAATTTCATTCTTTTAACTAACTGAGGAAGAATTTGCAAATTGAGAAACCCTGGGGGGCGGATTTTCCATCTCCAAGGAAAACCACTCTGGTCCCCTATCAGAAAAACTCCCAATTCCCCTTTTGGGGCCTCCATTCTTACATAAAGTTCTTGTTTCGATAATTCAAAAGTAGGAGAGGTCTTTTTACTAATGAATCCATATTCAAAATCATTCCAGTCTATATCCCTTTCAAAACATCGTATTTCTAAATTTTCATACGGACCTCCCGGAATTCCTTCCATGGCCTGTTGAATAATTTTTATGGATTCCCTCATTTCATTGATTCGTACTAAATAACGAGCTAATGAATCCCCTTCCTTTTGCCACGGGACTTCCCAATCAAGTTCGTCGTAACATTCATAATGATCCACTTTGCGAAGATCCCACTGCATTCCAGAAGCCCGTAGCATTGGCCCCGATAAACCCCAATTTATTGCTTCCTCTATACCAATAATACCTACTCCCTCAACTCGTTCTAAAAAAATAGGATTTCGCGTAATAAGTTTTTGATATTCAGCTGCCTTTGTTAAAAAATACTCGCAGAAATCCAAGCATTTATCTATCCATCCATGAGGTAGATCAGCCGCTACTCCTCCGATACGAAAAAAATTATGCATCATTCTCATACCAGTCGTAGTTTCGAATAGATCATATACCAATTCTCTTTCTCTGAAAATATAGAAGAAAGGGGTCTGTGCTCCAATATCCGCCATAAAGGGTCCAAGCCATAACAGATGAGAGGCTATACGACTCAACTCTAGCATAATTACTCTTATATGGCTAGCTCTTTTAGGTATTTGAATATTTCCCAGTTGTTCGGGTCCGTTTACAGTTATTGCTTCTGTGAACATTGTAGCTAAATAATCCCAACGTGTTACATAGGGTAGATATTGTATAATTGTTCGGTTTTCTGCAATTTTTTCCATCCCTCTGTGTAAATAACCTAATATGGGTTCACAGTTAATAACATTTTCACCATCTAGAGTAACGATTAGTCGAAGAACACCGTGCATTGATGGGTGGTGCGGGCCCATATTGACTATCATGAGGTCTTGTTTTGTAGATGGTATATTCATAGGTTTTTCCTCGATTCATTCTTTCATAACTTATTGAAAACGAAAAGAAATTTATCAAAATTGAAGATTTCTTACTAATTAATAAAAATAAATATAATAAATAGAAAAAAAGAACTCAAAATGAACTTTTCAACTTAACGCATTTTTGGTTTCCGAAGATCCAACTGACTAATTAATTGTTTATAACGTACTTCATTTGTCTTTGACAAATAAGCCAACAGTCGTTGGCGTTTTCCTATAGTTTTCCGTAAGCCTCTCTGGGATAAAAAGTCTTTTCTATGCAATTCCAAATGTGAAGTAAGTCTTCGTATCTTATTGGTAAAACGGAATACTTGAAATTCAGTGGATCCCTCATTTTTTTTTTTTTCTTCTTGGGAAATAACTGAGATGAATGAATTTTTGACCATAAAATGAAATCTTTTCCCCCACTTCTTTAATTTAAAATTTGAGTAGTATAATATTTTGATTATATTAATATTTATCTATTATATTATATAAATATAATAGATAAATATTAATTAGTTTTTAAAGTATAATAACTATATTGATATAGTGAGTGATCAGTAATACTAATTGATCAGCAATAATAATACCAAAATTAGATTGAAAAAATATGTTGTTAATTTAACAAAATATATCAGAATAGAATGAAAAACTAGACATGCGTGTATCTTTTTGTCTTTAGGCAGCAAATACGCGCTGGAATAGAGGAAAAACTTATTAGTAAAAGTTTTTTAATCGTGGATACAGATGTATTCTTACCATACTAAAACGACTCCCATTATTAGTATCAAACCAATAGCGATTCATACAAGCTAAATCTTCTAATCGAAAATTGGGCCAAAGAAAGAGTTTTAATTTAATTACTTGATTTTTATTTTTTAATTTTTTGTTATCTCGAGAAATCTTTTTGGTTTTATTCAAAATAGTACTGCGGGTTTTTATATTATTTCCATTAAAAAATGCGTTATTTATCTTAATATCTTTTATATTTTTGGAATTAAAAGATATTAGAATTCTCAACTCTCGGCATTGCCGAGGAGATAAAGTCTTTTCAGAAATAAGCAAATCATAATAATTTTTATTTTTATTTCCTGTAGACTTATCCCAATTCTTTGTATCCGCATAGTTTCTTTCTTCTTCTTTATTAATTTTTTGTTTATTCTTATGAACCAATGCAATTTTTAAGGTTTGATAGAGAAGAAAGTGTCCTCCATTTTTGACAGCCAGGCGAACTGGTTCGATAATAAATATTCCCTTTTTTAGAAATTCTGTAAGACTCAAATCGTTGTCAATCAGCAGAAAATTGATACCTATTTCTCCCCTTTGAATAGAGGATATAGTCGCTCCATTTGGATTTATTGATTTAAGCAGGAAACAATAAACTTTCATAGTATTGACTAATTTTTTTTTTACAGAAGTATTCCATTTTAATTGAAAACATAAAGGTCTTTGTAGGAATAAAAAAAGCCCCGCTTCCATAGAACCCTTGTAGTTTTTTTTTTTCATGTCTGATTCTGCAAAATTGCCTTCAAGATATTTTTCTTGGTTTAAGCAAACTGATCCAAAATCTACTAGTTCTTCAGATTTTTCACTAATATTGTCATTTCTAGTCAAATCGAAAAGAAGTAATTTGATTGGTATGGTCCAAGGTTTTTTCTTATATGTATTGTAAAGTATAAAATTTTTTGGGAAGAGCCAAAGTTCCAAATTGCATACGGAATAGCTTAGTAGTCTTTTATTCATTTCCATCCAGTCAAAAAGGTTTTTTTTTTTTTTTGTTCCAGTATCAATCCAAAATTCAATTTGGATCCTTTTTTTAAGAAAAAAATAGAAAATCCTCCAATCCAAATATTTTCTATCCCGATTTTGTTCTATCTCCAGAGTTTCGTCTTCTTCCAGACAGTTAGTGATAGAAACCCCTTCTGACCGACGAATAAATTTGCGTTTAGGTATCGTAAAATTATAGAGAATTCCTTGCTTAGTTTTTGTTTTTAATGACAATCTAGAAATAGATGAGTCCTTCGTATCTTCATAATTTATAGATTTATATGCTAAAAGATCATATCGAGAGTATTTTTTTATTTTTTTTTTTAGTAACAACTCCCCTTGAAAATTCTTTTGTTTTTCGTACTTCATTAATAAGTCTTTTTCATTTTCACAGGAATCCTTTTTATTTAAACCCTTATTTTCAGTCATACATCGTTGATTAATAGGATTTCTCCTTTTTTTTGATATTAATCTAGACCATCTTATCGGAGATAAATCATTTTGATAATGACCCGCCTTTAACAACCAGTTTTTCCATGGATTCGTTATAAAAGTAATGTTTTTTTTATGTCTTAATTCGGAATGAAAAATTCCTTGTACTTCAAAAAAATCCTTTCTTTTTTTTTTTAGAAAAAAAGCTTTTCCATCATCTCGAAGAGTGGGTCTTAACTTATATAAGTTAATAAGCAGGGTTTGTGATAATTTATAAAATATATATGCTTGTGACAAAGAGGATAAGTCATCAAAAACCTGTCTTTTCATATTAATATTAGTAGCAGTCTCTTTTATATTCGAAATAAAGTTAATCCCTTTTTTACTTCTATTCAATTTCAGAATTTTATCTTGATTTTCTTCATTATCTTGGATGTCTTTATGAATAAGGTTTCTGACTGATTCAAGAAAAAGTTGTGAATTCATCCTGAGAGTATTAATGATAGATAGAACAGTATATATGGCTTTTTTTTCAATACAAATTTTTTTTAAATACTGGAATTTATAGAAAAATTTATAATTTCTTCTTTTTATTCTAGATTCTAATCTTTTCAGATCATAACTTCTTTTTTTAGAATTCATTTTTGTATTTGAGATTATAAAAACAGTTTTATTATTTTTTGTTTTTGTAATTTTTTTTATTTGAGTTATGATTGTACTTGTTCTATTGGTCAAATCTTGCATTCGTTTTTCGGTCAGTGAAGAATTTGTCCAACCCGTAGGTATAGGTATATGTCTAATTTGAGTAGAGGATTTATGAATCATCTGATTGTTGGTTATTAAATCTTTTTTAGTTTCATTCAATTCATATAGTCCGGTAAATACTAAAAAAATTCTCATTAGTTCTTTGAGTTTTGCTTTGAATTTTAAAAGGGAAAAGGACCTTTTTTTAATAACTTTTTTTTTCCTTTCTTTTGATTTTGTGACATTTGTAAAAAACTTCGTTCGTTGTTTTAAAGCCCTTATAACTAGAAACCACCTCTTTTTCAACTTTTTTCTTTTTTTTTCGAGTTTCTTCAAAATAGGTTTAAAATCAAAGGAATAAAGTCCTTTTTCGTTTCGAGTAGGACCAAAAGGACTTTCTGTTGTCTTGCCTAAAACCGTTAAGAAGCCGCCAAAATTCTTTTTTTGCCCTTTCTTCTCTTTCATTGGATCCTTTTGAGTGAATTGTAACTTAGATCTGTGCCAAGGTTTCAAACGAAAAGGAAATAGGATTTTTATTTGAATACCTTCCATTAACCAGTTTCTCGGAAATTCTTTTTCTGGTAATGGAATTCCATTAAAGGTGCATTTAATATGTATTTCTCTATTCAAATCTCTAAAATCCTCCGACCATTCTGGAGATTGAAATAAAAGTATACGAATAATATTTTTAGCTATTATCAATAAAGGTAAGATTATATATTTTCGAAGAATGGATTTGGTTACTAACAAACATCCTCTTGTTAGTTGCGAAAAGGTAACGTTATCCCAAA